ACTCCCACTCCCAGAAACTCCTGTACTCCCAGAAACTCCTGTAAAAGATCACATTTCGATAAATAAGATTCATGGTCTACTTCTCACTCCTAATTATCCTAAATTTGAACAAAAAGAAGATCTATTTAGTATCAAACCATTACCAACTGAAATTTGTTTTTTTTTGTTGAACTTAATCAATCAATTTTATGAAAAATCAACATTCAAATTGGAAGATCAGATGAGAATTTTGAAAGTTTTAGTCGATGCAGTTAGAATTGATCCGAAGGATGAAACAATTGTAAATGGAAAAGGATCCGTTGGAATAAAAGAAATCAGTAAAAAAGTCCCAAAATGGTCATACAGATTAAGAGACGAGTCGGAACTAGCGCCGGAAGAAGAGCATTTTCAAATTCATACGAGAGAGGGCAAATACGTAGTGATTTATGTTGAGGAGAATCTAAAGGATACAGAGACTGATAATATCAAAGAGACTGATAATCCCAAAGAGACTGATAATGCCAAAAAGACTCAAAATACGAAAAAGACTCAAAATAGCAAAGAAACTAAAAAAAAAAAAATGAAGAAAGAAGAGGAAGAGGAAGATAAAAAGGAAGATTATGTGGTACGTTATCGGAAAAGATCAGATTTTGGACGAGAACTAATCAGAGGATCCATGCGTGCTCAAAGACGTAAAACAGTCACCTGGAGAATGTTCTTGCAACTACAGGCGCACTCTCCACTGTTTATAGACAGAACAGCTAGATTCCCCTATTTCCATTTCATTTTCAATTCGAATCTCAAGCCACCGAAAATCTTTTTTTTTATTTTTAATAAATGGATGTGGAAAAACAAAAAGGCAGAATTCGAAATTTCAGATTCTACAAAAGAAAAGATAAAAGAAGGGAAAAAAAAAGAAGAGTTTCAAATAGAAGAAGACGATGAAGCAACACTTCTAGCAAGGTCAGAAGCCTGGGACCTCTATTCCCTTTACTATGGTCAAGCAATAAGAGGTGTGATATTACTAATCCAATCTTTTTTTAGAAAAAGGATTCTATTCCCTTCATTGATAATAGCTAAAAACGTCCTTCGTATGCTCTTATTTGAACCTCCTGAATGGTCGGAAGATTTTGAAGATTTGAATAAGGAAATGTATATTATATGTACCCATGATGGAACGATACCAGAAGCAGAAGGTGAATTTCCGGAAAACTGGATAACAGACGGTCTTCAAATAAAGATCCTATTTCCTTTTCGTCTGAAGCCTTGGCACAAAGATAAAGATGCAATGAAAAAAGAAGTGCAAGAAGAGCGTTATTGCTTTTTAACAGTTTTTGGAAAAGAAGCTGAAGTGCCCTTTGGTTCTCCCCGAAAGCAACCTTCTCAGTTTAGGTCCATTTGGAAACAACTAAGAAAAATGAAAAAATTGAAAAGGAATCGGTTTCTAGTTTTATTAAACGAAAGAATCAAATTCTTTCTAACTGTCTCAAAAGAAAGAATGAAATGGGTCATCAAAAATATTCCACTTATAAAAAAAAAAATAAAAGAACTTTCAAAAAAAAATCCAACTTCATTCTTTATAAAGAAAGAAACAAAAATATATATATATAAGAAGAGAAAAGAAGAAGATTCAGAACCTCTGACCTATCAAAAAGCTCTTCGGCTATTGCCTAGACGGCGCATTCCCGATCACGTTTTGATTCAGATGAGAAGTAAATTGATACAAATAAAAAAAATAGAATTAAATGCTATAACGGAGAGATTGAGAAATCGAAAAGAAAAAAGAAAAAAAATGAAAAAAAATAAGAAAAAGAGATCTCGAATTCCAAGTATAAATATTAATGGTAAAAGATTAGAATTACAAACAAATATTTGGGAAATATTCAAAATATTAAAAAGAATAAAGGAGCGATTAAAACGAAAATCACGTCGTCTTAGAAAACTTTTCATTGAAAGGTTATTTATAGATAATTTTTTATATGTTATTAAATATGTTATTAATGCCCTTAGCATCAATGTAAAGTTTTTTCTTGAATCAATGAAAAGGATTATTGAGGATAAAGAAAATCGAGAAATAATTCGTAAAACAAAGAATAGAATGCTTCGTCTTTTTTCAACCGTAACTGATCCGAGTTCAAAGCTATTTCGTGACGTAACTTTCTTGTCACAAGCATATGTATTTTTCAGATTATCACAAACCCCGGTTATTAACTTCTATAAGTTAAGATCCGATTTTCAATATCATGGAACATCTCTTTTTCTTAAAAAGAAAATAAAGGATTATTTTGTTGGAATACAAGGAATATTCAATTCCGAATTAAGATATAAGACCCCTGGTGATTCTATAATGAATCAATGGAAAAATTGGTTAAGGAGTCATCATCAATATAATTTATCTGAGATTGGATGGTCTAAATTAGTACCAAAAAAAAAATGGAGAAAGAAAATCAAGCGACACCTTAGAAAGAGAAAGAGAATCAATCAACACCTTAGAAAGAGAAAGAAAATCAATCAACACCTTAGAAAAAAAAAAAAAAAAAAAACGAATCAGGACTTCTTAAGAGAATTAGTACAAAAAAAGACTTTAAAAAAGAAAATATATAAATATGATCTTTTATCGTATATATATAATATATATACGGCTAAGGGGGACTATGGATATAAATCATCATTAGAAGCAAATAAAATGATTTTTTCCAATTACAACACACATGAAGACAAACCTTTTTATATACCGAAGAATATTCTTCTCAATAATTATGGAGTAAAAAATGAGATTTTGATTCCAGATATAGAAAAAGCTCTAGATAGAAAAAATTTGGATTGTAGAATTCTGAATTCCATATCCAATCGGGAACCTTGCTTCTTCCCAAAATTATTCATTTTGTATAATATGTATATAAGTAAACCGTGGGTCATACCGATCAAATCACTTCTTTTAGATTTAGATTTGAATGTAAATCAAAATGTTGGTGAAAAGAAAGATAAAGTCATATCATCGAATGAAAACGAATCGAAAGTTGGAGAAAAATCTGCAAGATCGAAAATGAAAGGGGACAGAAAGAAAATGAAAGGGGACAGAAAGAAAAAGAAACCCGAATACAAGAGACCACCAGAAGTCAAGGCTTTGCTTCTGCCGTTAAAGGCTTTGCGTTGGCAATGGAAAAAGGGGGGGGAAGAATCTGTAACTGAAAAACTAATCGAAAAGATCGAACTAATTTCTCTCTTCTTTAAACAGGCAGATCCAGGAAGGCTTTGTATATCCTGTATGAAAAGCAGAGATTTGGATTTAAGGCATTTTCGCAAGCCTAAAATGTCGGAACTGATAAAAACAGGAATATTGATTATCGAACCAGTTCCTGTGGTTCTGTCTATAAATAGGGGTGGAAAATTGATTATGTATCAAACCGTAGCAATTTCATTGATTCATAAGAGTCAAAACCCAATTTATCAAAGATATCCAGAAAGAGGCTATGTTGATAAAAAGAATTCTGGTAAATCTGTTCCAAGATATCAAAAGATGACTGAAAATAAAGACAAAAATCAGAATGATTTTTGTGTTCCTGAAAATATTTTATGCTCTAGACGTCGTAGAGAGTTGCGAATTCTCACCTGTTTCAATTCTAGAAATAGAAAAAGTATGCATGAAAATACGATATATGACAACGGGAATAGGGTAAAAAAAGATTGTCAGGTTTTTTCTAAAAACAAGGATCTTGATCGAGATAAAAAGAAACTAATTAAATTAAAGTTCTTTCTTTGGCCAAATTATCGATTAGAAGATTTAGCCTGTATGAATCGTTATTGGTTTAATACCAATAATAGCATCCATTTCAGCATGATAAGGATACGTATGTATCCACAATTGAAAAATTGATTAATCATATATTTTCTTTTTTATTTCATTTCACGTGCCCTATCTCGGATGCGAAGACAAAGAGATGCAAATGTGCATCTCCTTGTCTTTCATTTTATTCTGAAACATGATACTAATTTCAATGAACTATCCATTCGATCTAGAAATGAACCAACAAAATCTTTATATTAGATTTTATCTATTCGCCGATTAAAAAAAAAATTGTATTGATTAATAATTCAAATTTATTTTATTTGAAAAAAAAAAAAGAAAGAATCAGGACTTCTTAACAAAATTAAGATTATTATATATACCAAATTCCAATCAAAATAAGTGGCATTCTTATTTTATTACTGATCAATAACAATATATATCAATAAAGGGGGGGCTTCCATTTTATGGCAAAAAACGCATATATAACGCTTATTTCACAAGAAAAAAGAAAAGAAAGCCCGGGGTCTGTTGAATTTCAAGTATTCGGTTTCACAAATAGGATACGAAGACTTACTTCACATTTAGAATTCCACAGAAAAGACTATTTATCTCAAAGGGGCCTACGTAAAATTCTGGGAAAACGACAACGACTCCTGTCTTATTTGTCAAAGAAAAATAAAATACATTATAAAAAATTAATTAATCAATTGGATATTCCAGAGTCAAAAACTCGTTAATTTCAAGAGTCATTTTTGAATTATTTGATTTATTAGATCTTGAATTTTGATGAACTTTTTTTTTTTTCGTTTTAAGCAATTGATGGAAGAAAAAGTTGAGAAAAAATCTATGAATGTCCCAGCTACAAGAAAAGACCTCATGATAGTGAATATGGGTCCCCACCATCCATCAATGCACGGTGTTCTTCGACTCATTGTAACTCTAGATGGTGAAGATGTTATTGACTGTGAACCAATATTGGGTTATTTACACAGAGGGATGGAAAAAATTGCGGAAAACCGAACAATTATACAATATCTGCCTTATGTAACACGCTGGGATTATTTAGCTACTATGTTCACAGAAGCAATAACCGTAAATGGACCGGAGCAGTTAGGAAATATTCAAGTACCAAAAAGAGCCAGCTACATCAGGGTAATTATGTTGGAGTTGAGTCGTATAGCCTCTCACCTGCTATGGCTTGGACCTTTTATGGCGGATATTGGTGCACAAACCCCCTTCTTCTATATTTTCAGAGAAAGAGAATTTATTTATGATTTATTCGAGGCTGCCACCGGTATGAGAATGATGCATAATTATTTTCGTATCGGGGGAGTAGCGGCCGATTTACCTCATGGCTGGATAGATAAATGTTTGGATTTCTGTGATTTTTTTTTAACAGGGGTTGTTGAATATCAAAAACTTATTACGCGAAATCCTATTTTTTTAGAACGGGTTGAGGGAGTAGGCATTATTGGTGGAGAAGAGGTAATAAATTGGGGTTTATCAGGACCAATGCTGCGAGCTTCTGGAATACAATGGGATCTTCGTAAAGTTGATCATTATGAATGTTACGGGGAAGTTGATTGGGAAGTTCAATGGCAAAAAGAAGGAGATTCTTTAGCTCGTTATTTAGTCCGAATTGCTGAAATGACGGAATCTGTAAAAATTATTCAGCGGGCTCTGGAAGGAATTCCGGGGGGTCCATATGAGAATTTAGAAATCCGATGCTTTGATAGAGAAATGGATCCAGGCTGGAATGATTTTGAATATGGATTCATTAGTAAAAAACCTTCTCCTACTTTTGAATTGCCGAAACAAGAACTTTATGTGAGAGTTGAAGCCCCAAAGGGAGAATTAGGAATTTTTCTAATAGGAGATCAGAATGGTTTTCCTTGGAGATGGAAAATTCGTCCACCAGGTTTTATTAATTTGCAAATTCTTCCTCAGTTAGTTAAAAGAATGAAATTGGCCGATATTATGACGATACTAGGTAGCATAGATATCATTATGGGAGAAGTTGATCGTTGAAATGATAACTGATATAACAGAAGGACAAGATATCAATTCTTTTTCCAGATTGGAGTCTTTAAAAGAGGTTTATGGAGTTATATGGGGACTTTTCCCTATTTTGACTCTTGTATTGGGAATCACACTAGGTGTACTGGTAATTGTATGGCTCGAAAGAGAAATAGCCTCAGGGATACAACAGCGTATTGGACCTGAGTACGCCGGTCCTTTGGGAATTCTTCAATCTCTGGCAGATGGGACAAAACTACTTTTCAAAGAGAATCTATTTCCATCTAGGGGAGATACCCGTTTATTCAGTATCGGACCATCCCTATCAGTCATATCAATTCTACTAAGCTATTCGGTAATTCCTTTTGGCTATAACTTTGTTTTAGTTGATCTAAATATAGGTGTTTTTTTATGGATTGCTATTTCGAGTATTGCTCCCATTGGACTTCTTATGTCAGGATATGGGTCAAATAATAAATATTCCTTTTTGGGTGGTTTACGAGCTGCTGCTCAATCGATTAGTTATGAAATACCATTAACTCTATGTGTGTTATCAATATCTCTACGTGCGATTCGCTGAGACGGAAATTTTTCCATATTCCTTTCTTTCCTGGAAAGAGATAAAATAAATTGAATAGATATTCTCATCCTTTTATTCATTGTTTGGAATTTGGATTGATGAACTCAATCAGATAGTTATATGAGTGAAATAAAACAGCCCCCGTCTAATTTCAATTTAGATATATATATCTATTCAAATTCATATATAAATTCAATTATAATTATAATGTATATAATTAATATACTATGATTGGAATTTGCAGTAAAAAAATGAAGTCTCATTTTCTATGTATAAGAATTGAAGGGAAAAAAGAAAAAAAAAATTAGAAGCGGCAAGGCCGTTTACCCCAAGATCGGTTTCCTGTCTTGAAGCGGGCTCAAAAAACCAACCCCATTAAGTTTTCACTACCCTTTGTATGATATGAATTACCATGCACATATTAACATAAGCGGGATTGATCAAAAATGAGTGGATGGTTAGAAGCACCAAGATACGCAAAGGATTAGTAATAGAGATTATGAAAATTATACAAAAAAGCATTTCCGCATAATTCTTAAGATATCTAATAATAATTTAATAGAACATAATAGAAAAAGAATAATAATTGGGACTTGAAGTTAGTAGAAAGAATCAGGCAATACTCCCCACAATTCCAATCCAGAGTATGCTCCTATCCACCAATTAAATAAATGGCTATCAGAAACGAATTAATCCTTTACTTTTTTTTCTTTATTTTTATAAGAGAAGTCCCCTTTTGACCAGAAAGAAGACTAGCAACGAAAAAATCGAAAGAATAATACAATTAAAAAAAAAAAAGGGGGGGGAGGGGGTTCCTATTTTTTTTTATTCTTTCTTGTATCCATATTTCTGGAAATAGAATTTATCTCATAATTTAGAAATTAATGGAATGTCTAATTCTTTTTCGTTATAGAAAAGGATGGGTTGTGGATATTTCTACAAGGAATATTTTGTTGAAAAATGAAGTTATTACTCAAAAGATTTCAATTATTAAAGGATGAGATCAATTCAGAAGTACCTTTCTTATTATCTTATTATATAGTTATATTTTTATTATAACAGACAGAATTGAATTGGTCGAATTCAGGACCGTATAAAAAATGAGTATCCTATCTATCCTAAAGACATATCAAGAAAATAAATTGGCCCGGTCCTTAGATTTACTTATGGCCTTCGAGGAGCCGTATGAGGTCAAAATCTCATGTACGGTTCTGTAATAGCGATGGGAACAGTAATGTTATCACCGACTATCATTCTCTAACAGCTCAAGTACAGTTGATATCGTTGGTACACAATCAAAATATGGTTTTTGGGGGTGGAATTTGTGGCGGCAACCCATAGGGTTTATTGTTTTTATGATTTCTTCCCTAGCGGAATGTGAGAGATTACCTTTTGATTTACCAGAGGCAGAAGAAGAATTAGTAGCAGGTTATCAAACCGAATATTCGGGTATCAAATTTGGTTTATTTTACGTTGCTTCTTATTTAAACCTATTAGTTTCTTCATTATTTGTAACAGTTCTTTACTTGGGCGGTTGGAATATCTCTATGCCGTACATATTTGTTTCTGATTTTTTTGAAATAAATAAAGTATGTGAAATTTGTGAAACGACAATTTGTATCTTTATTACATTAGCAAAAACTTATTTGTTCTTGTTCATTTCTATCACAACAAGATGGACTTTACCTAGGCTAAGAATGGACCAACTATTAAATCTTGGATGGAAATTTCTTTTACCTATCTCTCTCGGCAATCTATTATTAACAACTTCGTCCCAACTTCTTTCCTTGTAAAAGAATATTTAATAACTTGTCTCAAATTAAACAAGAGAAAAAAACAAAATCCAATTTTTTTTTGTAGATATTCACGATATGTTCCTTATGGTAACTGGGCTCATGAATTATGGTCAACAAACAGTACGAGCTGCAAGGTACATTGGTCAAAGTTTCATGATTACCTTATCCCACGCAAACCGTTTACCCGTAACTATTCAATATCCTTATGAAAAATTAATCACATTGGAGCGTTTCCGCGGTCGAATCCATTTTGAATTTGATAAATGCATTGCTTGTGAAGTATGTGTTCGTGTATGTCCTATAGATCTACCCGTTGTTGATTGGAAACTGGAAACTAATATTCGAAAGAAACGATTGCTTAATTACAGTATTGATTTCGGGATCTGTATATTTTGTGGTAACTGCGTTGAGTATTGTCCAACAAATTGTTTATCAATGACTGAAGAATATGAACTTTCTGCTTATGATCGACATGAATTGAATTATAATCAAATTGCTTTGGGACGTTTACCAGTGTCAGTAATTAACGATTATACAATTCGAACAATTTTGAATTTGTCCCAACTCAAATAAATTTGAAAATCTCCTTAACTCATAAAAAGGAAAAAATAGATAAATTTTGATTAAAAATATATATATATATATAATAATATTCTATTTCGATTTCGAATAGAATTAATTCGAAATAGAATCTAATTAATCCTTAATATTATTATTTAAATAATAAATTTTTATTCTTTTTTTCTAAAAAATCTAAAAAAAAAAAAAAAATATAATATAAATTTAAGAAAAATAAACAAGAATAAAAAATTAAATTCCTGGTCGTATCAATAAGGTCATGAAATTTCGATTTATTAAAGCCGTTTTCTTATTTTTATATAATGGATTTGCTCGAATCAATACATGATTTTCTTTTCATTTTTCTGGGATCAGGTCTTATCTTAGGAAGTCTTGGAGTCGTATTCCTTACCAGTACAACTTATTCTGCTTTTTCTTTAGGACTGGTTCTTGTTTCTATATCTTTATTATATATTTTAGCAAATTCCCATTTTGTAGCTGCAGCACAGCTCCTTATTTACGTGGGAGCTATAAATGTTTTAATCCTATTTGCTGTGATGTTCATGAATGGTTCAGATTATTACAAAGATTTTAATCTTTGGACTTTTGGGGACGGGATTACTTTTACTATTTGTACAAGTATTTTTGTTTCACTAATAACTATTATTCTAAATACGTCGTGGTATGGTATTATTTGGACTACAAAGTCAAATCAAATCATAGAGCAAGATTTAATAAATAATAGTCAACAAATTGGAATTCATTTATCAACAGATTTTTTTCTTTCATTTGAATTAATTTCAATAATTCTTTTGATTGCTTTGATCGGTGCAATTATCGTAGCTCGCCAGTAAAAAATCCTTATAACTATAAAGAACAAATAAAATTGTTGTATCTTATCACACAGATTTCCTATCGAAAAAATATGAAATATTTTTTTATATTTCTAACCTATTTCTTCCGCATTTGCTATATTCTCTTGTTACTCGAATCTATTAAATTGTTGTTCATATTGAAATGAATCGAAATTGATAAGGAGTTAATCAATGATGATCGAATATGTACTTGTTTTGAGTGCCTATTTATTTTCTATCGGTATCTATGGATTGATCACGAGCCGAAATTTGGTTAGAGCTCTTATGTGTCTTGAACTTATATTGAATGCAGTTAATTTGAATTTCGTAACATTTTCTGATTTTTTTGATAGTCGTCAATTAAAAGGAAATATTTTTGCAATTTTTCTTATAGCTATTGCAGCTGCTGAAGCAGCTATTGGATTGGCTATTCTTTCATCAATTTATCGTAACAGAAAATCCATTCGTATAAATCAATCTAATTTGTTAAATAAATAAATTGATCATAAAAACAAAAATTTGAAGATTCAATATTCAAATTTGAATATTAATTACTTCCAACGAGGATGTATGGTATGTAAGATATGATCGTGTTTACGAGAATTTAATAAATCAAAGTATCCTGGCCCTCTCTTATCTTATGAGTATGAATTGTTCCAAAAAAATGAGATTAATTAGAAAAAAAAATCACAGTAAATCATTGATTCATCTTGTGTATAAATATATGATTCATTTACTAATTTACTAGATCGAAAATTGATGATAAAAAAAGATAGATGCAATGTCACATTCAGTAAAGATTTATGATACGTGTATAGGGTGTACTCAATGTGTTCGAGCCTGCCCCACAGATGTATTAGAAATGATACCTTGGGACGGATGTAAAGCTAAGCAAATAGCTTCTGCTCCAAGAACAGAGGATTGTGTCGGTTGTAAAAGATGTGAATCCGCTTGTCCAACCGATTTTTTGAGTGTTCGAGTTTATTTAGGAGATGAAACAACTCGAAGCATGGGTATAGCTTATTGATATATACCAAAAATACAACATTAATACTGTTGATTCTTTTTTTTTACTGACAAAAACTTGTGCTCAATATATATTTTTTAATATATATTGAGTACTGGTTTTTGGCCCAAGCATATCTTATTTTTACCACGAATTTTTTTCCTTGGTTAACCATAATTGTTGTTTTTCCAATATACGCGGGTTCTTTAATCTTTTTATTGCCTCATAAAGGAAATAAAATAATTCGATGGTATACTATCTATATTTCCGTAATAGAGCTTCTTCTAACGACTTACGCATTCTCTTATCATTTCCAATTGAACGATCCATTAATCCAACTGACAGAGAATTATAAATGGATCAATTTTTTTGATTTTTATTGGAGATTGGGAATAGATGGACTTTCTATAGCACCCATTTTACTGACGGGATTTATTACCACTTTAGCAACTTTAGCGGCTTGGCCAGTTACTCGGGAATCCCGATTATTCTATTTCTTAATGTTAGCAATGTATAGCGGTCAAATAGGATCATTTTCTTCTCAAGATATTTTACTCTTTTTTGTCATGTGGGAATTAGAATTAATTCCCGTTTATATACTTTTATTCATGTGGGGTGGGAAAAAGCGTTTGTACTCAGCTACAAAGTTTATTTTGTACACTGCAGGAAGTTCTATTTTTTTATTAATGGGAGTTTTAGGTATCGGTTTATATAGTTCCAACGAACCAACTTTAAATTTTGAAACATTATCGAATCAATCGTATTCAGGAATACTAGAAATAATATTTTATTTTGGATTTCTTATTGCTTTTGCTGTCAAATCGCCGATTATACCCTTACATACGTGGTTACCAGACACTCATGGAGAGGCGCATTACAGTACTTGTATGCTTTTAGCTGGAATCTTATTAAAAATGGGAGCATATGGGTTGATTCGAATTAATATGGAATTATTACCCCACGCTCATTCTCTATTTTCTCCCTGGTTAATAGGATTAGGCACAATTCAAATAATCTATGCAGCTTCAACATCTCTTGGTCAACGGAATCTCAAAAAAAGAATAGCCTATTCTTCTGTATCTCATATGGGTTTCATAATTATAGGAATTGGTTCCCTAAGCGACACGGGACTCAACGGATCCGTTTTACAAATAATATCTCACGGATTTATTGGCGCTGCGCTTTTTTTCTTGGCGGGAACGAGTTACGATAGAATACGTCTTCCTTATCTAGAAGAAATGGGTGGAATGGCTATCTCAATTCCAAAGATATTCACGATGTTCAGTATCTTATCAATGGCTTCTCTTGCATTACCGGGCATGAGTGGTTTTGTTGCAGAATTGATAGTCTTTTTTGGAATAATTACCAGTCAAAAATATTTTTTAATGACAAAAATAATAATTACTTTTCTAATGGCAATTGGATTGATATTAACCCCTATTTATTCATTATCTATGTTACGCCAGACGTTTTATGGTTACAAGATTTTTAATGTATTAAATTCTAATTTTTTGGATTCTGGACCGCGAGAGTTATTTGTTTCGATTTCGATTCTTATACCTGTAATAGGTATTGGTATTTATCCGGATCTTGTTTTTTCATTTTCAGTTGAGAAGGTTGAAGCTATTCTATCTAATTTGTTTTTATAAAGGGTTTTCAGGAATAAAACCAAACAATTCAAAAAAGGGAAATACCCCTTTTTGAATAGTGTCCGTTTTTTTGAATAGTGTCCGTTGTATAAAAAAAAGGGGGGAGATATCCTTCTTTCTTTTAATTTAAACTTTCTTAAATTAACTAGAAGAAATTGGGATTGTAATCGGGTGTGTCTCGTGTTTGTGAGAACCTCAAAAATCATTAAATTTTTTGATTTAAGGGGTTCTCGACGGATTTGAAGGGTTTTCATATATATACTTTTAAAATAGATAATCTATTCTATGTTGCCTATGCTTAGATTCCTAAGGTTTTTTATCCCATCAATTAGACGTAAATGAGCCATAACTGTGCAGTCCTATTCCTAACAAATTGATCCCAAAGTAACATATCCAAATTATAAAAAAGCCGGTAGAGGCAATAATTGCGGAATTTATACCTTCCCATTTTTTTTTTTTTCGAATATGTAAATAAATTGTAAATATGATCCAAGTAATAAATGCCCAAGTTTCTTTTGGATCCCAATTCCAATAGGATCCCCATGCCTCATTAGCCCATACTGCTCCTGAAAGAATACCTATCGTTAAAAGGGTAAACCCCAAGCTAATAATACGAGAACTCCAACGATCCAATTGATTCATCAATTGGGATCGGTAATAATTTATAGAATAAAAAAATGGAGTGTTTTCTAAAACATTATTTTTTTCCTTGATGTATTTGATCTTACCAAGAGAAAAAGTATAATTTAAAAAATTATTGCTTTTATCAGGAATCCTAATCTTTTTTTGAAATGTAATGACTAAAAGAGCTACTGATAGTAATGATCCACATAAAAGAGTGGCATAGCTCAATACCATCATACTTACGTGCATCATTAACCAGTATGATTGGAGAGCGGGTACTAATATTGCGGGTTGACACATTTCAGTTAAAAGACCTGAAGTAGCAAAGCCTTGGGTAAAAATAACACTTGGTGCAATTATTGTGCTTAATTGGTTTTTATGTTTTTTTAAATAAGGAACCATATAAAAAATAGATAAACTCCACGAGAGGAAGATTAATGATTCATATAAATTACTTAATGGTAAATGTCTAGAAAAAATCCAACGAGTAATTAATAATCCGGTTATGCAGAAAAAAGTGCCTATCGTGCCCTTCTCTAATGAATCATATAGTCCTATGATTTCGATTTCATTGACTAATAAGGTTATCAAATGAATTGATATAACAATTGAAACAACTGAAAAGGATATGTGAGTAAATATATGTTCTAAAGTTAAAAATATCATATAAAATAAAAGTACCAGGAATGGAAATTTAAAATTTAATTTATTATAGGACTTACTCTTTTTTAAGATGCCATGCCGCTACTCGGATTCGAACCGAGATGCTCTAGCACTGCTTCCTAAGAGCAGCGTGTCTACCAGTTTCACCATAGCGGCTTTCTTGAAAAAAGAATAACCTTTTTCTATTCAATCGTCAAGATTGAAGAAGTCAATCACAATGAAAAAAAAATTTGTTTAGTATACCTGAAATTTTAAACATTAAAATAAAAAAATTGATGAATAAAAAAAGAGAGAGAGTCGACCATTCCAATAAGAGTGATTTCTTATTTCTTTTTTTTATGTTATTTTTTTTAATCTAAAAAAAAAACTTTTTTTATTGTTATTGCATGGATGGGAAAAATAAGAATCCCCATCCAAAAAAAAAAATTATTCTTTTTATATTTCTATACTAAATTGAATATTGAAAAGTTCAAAACTAAAAATACTAGGAAAGATAAATCCGTTCTTTTTTTATTAAAATTAAAAAAGAATAATATATATATATATACATATTATTAAATATTTTTTCTTATATAGGATTTTAAAAATTTATAAAAAACAGAAATCAGAAGAAAAAATTAGGTCATTCTTTCAATTCTGCTGATTCAAATTATTCCGATAGTTGTATATCTTGCACAAAAAAACTTTTTGAATTATCCATAGAAAGAGATTTTGCTAATGAAATAGATTTCACTGCTGACCGATAACCTTTCTTTTTCCAAATATTTTTTCTAATCTTTTTTTTTGATATAGAAGTACGTTTTTTGGGGACTGCCATTCCAAAATTTTTCTAATTTCATTTCTATTATTGAATGTCAAAGACATCTATTGTTCGAACGGAATCATTCCTTAATATATTAATATAATATAAAAACCATATTAAAATAAAAAAGCTATATCCATCGTTTATTATATTTTCTTTAGAAATCAAACCAAAAAATTAAAGAAATTAAGAATGTCGTTACAGAAAAATCACATACCTTTTATTATTTCAAAAATATATGCCTTTCCTTTTGTAATCCAAATAGATCAATTAGTTCAAAAATAAGCTGATTTTTGATTGGTTAAGTGCACTTTTTCATATCCAAATGAATTTAAGTTTTTGTTGGAATTATTCCTACTCTCTTTCTAAATGTAAATTATTGTATTATATAATACAGAATACAACAATTTATATTTATAATTTCTATATCTTAATAAAAACATCACTAATAGAGGATTTTTTTTTATGGAATACATATATCAATATTCGTGGCTTATACCTTTCATTCCACTTCCCGTTCCCATATTAATAGGCGTAGGACTTCTACTTTTTCCGTCGGTAACAAAAAACCTTCGTCGTATTTTGGCTATTCCTAGTATTTTTTTGTTAAGTATAATTATGATTTTTGCAGTTCATTTAACTATTCAACAAATAAATAACAGTTCCATCTATCAATATGTATGGTCTTGGACTATTAATAATGATCTTTCTTTTGAATTTGGATATTTTATTGATTCACTCACTTCTATTATGTTAATATTAATAACTACTGTTGGAATCCTGGTTCTTATTTATAGTGATAATTATATGTTTCACGATCAAGGATATTTGAGATTTTTTGCTTATATGAGTTTTTTCAATGCTTCGATGTTAGGATTAGTTACTAGTTCAAATTTAATACAAATTTATATTTTTTGGGAATTGGTTGGAATGTGTTCTTATCTATTAATTGGTTTTTGGTTCACGCGACCTCTTGCAGCCACTGCTTGTCAAAAAGCATTTGTAACTAATCGTGTAGGGGATTTTGGTTTATTATTAGGAATTTTAGGTTTTTATTGGATAACAGGAAGTTTTGAATTTCAAGATTTATTTGAAATCTTAAAGAATTTAATTAATAAGAACGAGGTTAATCTTTTCTTTCTTACTTTATGTGCTTTTTTGCTATTTGTTGGTCCGATTGCAAAATCTGCCCAATTCCCCCTTCATGTATGGTTAGCAGATGCTATGGAAGGACCTACTCCCACTTCGGCTCTTATACACGCCGCTACTATGGTAGCAGCGGGAATCTTTCTTGTAGCCCGTCTTCTTCCTCTTTTTATGTACGCACCTTCTTATATAATGAATCTAATAGCCTTGTTAGGTATAGTAACAGTTCTCTTAGGAGCTACTTTAGCTCTTGCTCAAAAGGATATTAAGAGGGGGTTGGCTTATTCTACAATGTCTCAATTGGGTTATATGATGTTAGCTCTAGGCATGGGTTCTTATCGAGCTGCCTTATTTCATTTAATTACTCATGCTTATTCCAAAGCATTGTTGTTTTTAGGATCTGGCTCAATTATCCACTCAATCGAACCCATTGTTGGCTATTCTCCTAATAAAAGTCAAAATATAGCTTTTATGGGCGGTTTAACAAAACATGTTCCAATTACAAAGATTGCTTTTTTAACAGGTACACTCTCTCTTTGTGGTATTCCTCCTTTTGCCTGTTTTTGGTCCAAAGATGAGATTCTTAATGATAGTTCCTTGTATTCAACCATTTTTGCCATAATAGCTTATTCTACCGCGGGATTAACCGCATTTTACATGTTTAGGATCTATTTACTTATTTTTGAAGGACATTTAAACATTTTTTTTCATAATTTTAATGGAAAAAAAAATAATTTATTTTTTTCAATCTCCTTATGGGGTAAAGAAGGTAAAAAAATTATTAAAAAAAAAGTTTATTTATTGTTCTTATTAACAATGAGAAAAAATGAAAGTACTTCTTTTTTTTATATTTATATTAATTCGATGTGTCTTCGTCTTCTTCAAAAAAAAAGAATACGTCCTTTTTTGACTATTACTAATTTTGATACTAAAAAAATTTTATCCTATCCTCATGAATCGGACAATTCTATGCTATTTTCTATGCTCGTATTAGTATTATTTACTTTGTTTGTAGGGTTCTTTGGAGTTTCTTTCAATTACGGAGGAGTACATTTCGACATATTATCTACATTCTTAATTCCATCTATCAACCTTTTACATAAGAATTTAAACAATTCTTTGGATTCATATGAATTTTTGAAAAATGCAAGTTTTTCGGTCAGTCTAGCTTATTTCGGAATAGTTATAGCGTCTTTTTTATATAAGCCCGTTTATTCATCTATACAAAATTTTAACTTAATAAATTTTGTTTCTAAAAATTTTCCGAACAAGATTTTTTTAAATATTTTTATAGAAAAAATAACGAATAGAATATATGATTGGTCATATAATCGTGGTTATATGGATGCTTTTATTGGAATAACATTAAATAAGAACATAAAAAGATTGGCTAAAATAAATAATATTTTAGATAGGCGAATAGTCGATGGAATTATAAATGGGGTGGGTGTTACAAGTTTTTTTATGGGAGAGGCTTTTAAATATGTCGGGGGTGGCCGAATTTCTTCCTATATTTTATTCTTTTTATTTTTTGTATTACTTTTTTTATTAATAGGAATTTAATTTTTTATTCTTGTTTATTTTTCTTAAATTTATATTATATTTTTTTTTTTTTTTTAGATTTTTTAGAAAAAAAGAATAAAAATTTATTATTTAAATAATAATATTAAGGATTAATTAGATTCTATTTCGAATTAATTCTATTCGAAATCGAAATAGAATATTATTATATATATATATATATTTTTAATCAAAATTTATCTATTTTTTCCTTTTTATGAGTTAAGGAGATTTTCAAATTTATTTGAGTTGGGACAAATTCAAAATTGTTCGAATTGTATAATCGTTAATTACTGACACTGGTAAACGTCCCAAAGCAATTTGATTATAATTCAATTCATGTCGATCATAAGCAGAAAGTTCATATTCTTCAGTCATTGATAAACAATTTGTTGGACAATACTCAACGCAGTTACCACAAAATATACAGATCCCGAAATCAATACTGTAATTAAGCAATCGTTTCTTTCGAATATTAGTTTCCAGTTTCCAATCAACAACGGGTAGATCTATAGGACATACACGAACACATACTTCACAAGCAATGCATTTATCAAATTCAAAATGGATTCGACCGCGGAAACGCTCCAATGTGATTAATTTTTCATAAGGATATTGAATAGTTACGGGTAAACGGTTTGCGTGGGATAAGGTAATCATGAAACTTTGACCAATGTACCTTGCAGCTCGTACTGTTTGTTGACCATAATTCATGAGCCCAGTTACCATAAGGAACATATCGTGAATATCTACAAAAAAAAATTGGATTTTGTTTTTTTCTCTTGTTTAATTTGAGACAAGTTATTAAATATTCTTTTACAAGGAAAGAAGTTGGGACGAAGTTGTTAATAATAGATTGCCGAGAGAGATAGGTAAAAGAAATTTCCATCCAAGATTTAATAGTTGGTCCATTCTTAGCCTAGGTAAAGTCCATCTTGTTGTGATAGAAATGAACAAGAACAAATAAGTTTTTGCTAATGTAATAAAGATACAAATTGTCGTTTCACAAATTTCACATACTTTATTTATTTCAAAAAAATCAGAAACAAATATGTACGGCATAGAGATATTCCAACCGCCCAAGTAAAGAACTGTTACAAATAATGAAGAAACTAATAGGTTTAAATAAGAAGCAACGTAAAATAAACCAAATTTGATACCCGAATATTCGGTTTGATAACCTGCTACTAATTCTTCTTCTGCCTCTGGTAAATCAAAAGGTAATCTCTCACATTCCGCTAGGGAAGAAATCATAAAAACAATAAACCCTATGGGTTGCCGCCACAAATTCCACCCCCAAAAACCATATTTTGATTGTGTACCAACGATATCAACTGTACTTGAGCTGTTAGAGAATGATAGTCGGTGATAACATTACTGTTCCCATCGCTATTACAGAACCGTACATGAGATTTTGACCTCATACGGCTCCTCGAAGGCCATAAGTAAATCTAAGGACCGGGCCAATTTATTTTCTTGATATGTCTTTAGGATAGATAGGATACTCATTTTTTATACGGTCCTGAATTCGACCAATTCAATTCTGTCTGTTATAATAAAAATATAACTATATAATAAGATAATAAGAAAGGTACTTCTGAATTGATCTCATCCTTTAATAATTGAAATCTTTTGAGTAATAACTTCATTTTTCAACAAAATATTCCTTGTAGAAATATCCACAACCCATCCTTTTCTATAACGAAAAAGAATTAGACATTCCATTAATTTCTAAATTATGAGATAAATTCTATTTCCAGAAATATGGATACAAGAAAGAATAAAAAAAAATAGGAACCCCCTCCCCCCCCTTTTTTTTTTTTAATTGTATTATTCTTTCGATTTTTTCGTTGCTAGTCTTCTTTCTGGTCAAAAGGGGACTTCTCTTATAAAAATAAAGAAAAAAAAGTAAAGGATTAATTCGTTTCTGATAGCCATTTATTTAATTGGTGGATAGGAGCATACTCTGGATTGGAATTGTGGGGAGTATTGCCTGATTCTTTCTACTAACTTCAAGTCCCAATTATTATTCTTTTTCTATTATGTTCTATTAAATTATTATTAGATATCTTAAGAATTATGCGGAAATGCTTTTTTGTATAATTTTCATAATCTCTATTACTAATCCTTTGCGTATCTTGGTGCTTCTAACCATCCACTCATTTTTGATCAATCCCGCTTATGTTAATATGTGCATGGTAATTCATATCATACAAAGGGTAGTGAAAACTTAATGGGGTTGGTTTTTTGAGCCCGCTTCAAGACAGGAAACCGATCTTGGGGTAAACGGCCTTGCCGCTTCTAATTTTTTTTTTCTTTTTTCCCTTCAATTCTTATACATAGAAAATGAGACTTCATTTTTTTACTGCAAATTCCAATCATAGTATATTAATTATATACATTATAATTATAATTGAATTTATATATGAATTTGAATAGATATATATATCTAAATTGAAATTAGACGGGGGCTGTTTTATTTCACTCATATAACTATCTGATTGAGTTCATCAATCCAAATTCCAAACAATGAATAAAAGGATGAGAATATCTATTCAATTTATTTTATCTCTTTCCAGGAAAGAAAGGAATATGGAAAAATTTCCGTCTCAGCGAATCGCACGTAGAGATATTGATAACACACATAGAGTTAATGGTATTTCATAACTAATCGATTGAGCAGCAGCTCGTAAACCACCCAAAAAGGAATATTTATTATTTGACCCATATCCTGACATAAGAAGTCCAATGGGAGCAATACTCGAAATAGCAATCCATAAAAAAACACCTATATTTAGATCAACTAAAACAAAGTTATAGCCAAAAGGAATTACCGAATAGCTTAGTAGAATTGATATGACTGATAGGGATGGTCCGATACTGAATAAACGGGTATCTCCCCTAGATGGAAATAGATTCTCTTTGAAAAGTAGTTTTGTCCCATCTGCCAGAGATTGAAGAATTCCCAAAGGACCGGCGTACTCAGGTCCAATACGCTGTTGTATCCCTGAGGCTATTTCTCTTTCGAGCCATACAATTACCAGTACACCTAGTGTGATTCCCAATACAAGAGTCAAAATAGGGAAAAGTCCCCATATAACTCCATAAACCTCTTTTAAAGACTCCAATCTGGAAAAAGAATTGATATCTTGTCCTTCTGTTATATCAGTTATCATTTCAACGATCAACTTCTCCCATAATGATATCTATGCTACCTAGTATCGTCATAATATCGGCCAATTTCATTCTTTTAACTAACTGAGGAAGAATTTGCAAATTAATAAAACCTGGTGGACGAATTTTCCATCTCCAAGGAAAACCATTCTGATCTCCTATTAGAAAAATTCCTAATTCTCCCTTTGGGGCTTCAACTCTCACATAAAGTTCTTGTTTCGGCAATTCAAAAGTAGGAGAAGGTTTTTTACTAATGAATCCATATTCAAAATCATTCCAGCCTGGATCCATTTCTCTATCAAAGCATCGGATTTCTAAATTCTCATATGGACCCCCCGGAATTCCTTCCAGAGCCCGCTGAATAATTTTTACAGATTCCGTCATTTCAGCAATTCGGACTAAATAACGAGCTAAAGAATCTCCTTCTTTTTGCCATTGAACTTCCCAATCAACTTCCCCGTAACATTCATAATGATCAACTTTACGAAGATCCCATTGTATTCCAGAAGCTCGCAGCATTGGTCCTGATAAACCCCAATTTATTACCTCTTCTCCACCAATAATGCCTACTCCCTCAACCCGTTCTAAAAAAATAGGATTTCGCGTAATAAGTTTTTGATATTCAACAACCCCTGTTAAAAAAAAATCACAGAAATCCAAACATTTATCTATCCAGCCATGAGGTAAATCGGCCGCTACTCCCCCGATACGAAAATAATTATGCATCATTCTCATACCGGTGGCAGCCTCGAATAAATCATAAATAAATTCTCTTTCTCTGAAAATATAGAAGAAGGGGGTTTGTGCACCAATATCCGCCATAAAAGGTCCAAGCCATAGCAGGTGAGAGGCTATACGACTCAACTCCAACATAATTACCCTGATGTAGCTGGCTCTTTTTGGTACTTGAATATTTCCTAACTGCTCCGGTCCATTTACGGTTATTGCTTCTGTGAACATAGTAGCTAAATAATCCCAGCGTGTTACATAAGGCAGATATTGTATAATTGTTCGGTTTTCCGCAATTTTTTCCATCCCTCTGTGTAAATAACCCAATATTGGTTCACAGTCAATAACATCTTCACCATCTAGAGTTACAATGAGTCGAAGAACACCGTGCATTGATGGATGGTGGGGACCCATATTCACTATCATGAGGTCTTTTCTTGTAGCTGGGACATTCATAGATTTTTTCTCAACTTTTTCTTCCATCAATTGCTTAAAACGAAAAAAAAAAAAGTTCATCAAAATTCAAGATCTAATAAATCAAATAATTCAAAAATGACTCTTGAAATTAACGAGTTTTTGACTCTGGAATATCCAATTGATTAATTAATTTTTTATAATGTATTTTATTTTTCTTTGACAAATAAGACAGGAGTCGTTGTCGTTTTCCCAGAATTTTACGTAGGCCCCTTTGAGATAAATAGTCTTTTCTGTGGAATTCTAAATGTGAAGTAAGTCTTCGTATCCTATTTGTGAAACCGAATACTTGAAATTCAACAGACCCCGGGCTTTCTTTTCTTTTTTCTTGTGAAATAAGCGTTATATATGCGTTTTTTGCCATAAAATGGAAGCCCCCCCTTTATTGATATATATTGTTATTGATCAGTAATAAAATAAGAATGCCACTTATTTTGATTGGAATTTGGTATATATAATAATCTTAATTTTGTTAAGAAGTCCTGATTCTTTCTTTTTTTTTTTTCAAATAAAATAAATTTGAATTATTAATCAATACAATTTTTTTTTTAATCGGCGAATAGATAAAATCTAATATAAAGATTTTGTTGGTTCATTTCTAGATCGAATGGATAGTTCATTGAAATTAGTATCATGTTTCAGAATAAAATGAAAGACAAGGAGATGCACATTTGCATCTCTTTGTCTTCGCATCCGAGATAGGGCACGTGAAATGAAATAAAAAAGAAAATATATGATTAATCAATTTTTCAATTGTGGATACATACGTATCCTTATCATGCTGAAATGGATGCTATTATTGGTATTAAACCAATAACGATTCATACAGGCTAAATCTTCTAATCGATAATTTGGCCAAAGAAAGAACTTTAATTTAATTAGTTTCTTTTTATCTCGATCAAGATCCTTGTTTTTAGAAAAAACCTGACAATCTTTTTTTACCCTATTCCCGTTGTCATATATCGTATTTTCATGCATACTTTTTCTATTTCTAGAATTGAAACAGGTGAGAATTCGCAACTCTCTACGACGTCTAGAGCATAAAATATTTTCAGGAACACAAAAATCATTCTGATTTTTGTCTTTATTTTCAGTCATCTTTTGATATCTTGGAACAGATTTACCAGAATTCTTTTTATCAACATAGCCTCTTTCTGGATATCTTTGATAAATTGGGTTTTGACTCTTATGAATCAATGAAATTGCTACGGTTTGATACATAATCAATTTTCCACCCCTATTTATAGACAGAACCACAGGAACTGGTTCGATAATCAATATTCCTGTTTTTATCAGTTCCGACATTTTAGGCTTGCGAAAATGCCTTAAATCCAAATCTCTGCTTTTCATACAGGATATACAAAGCCTTCCTGGATCTGCCTGTTTAAAGAAGAGAGAAATTAGTTCGATCTTTTCGATTAGTTTTTCAGTTACAGATTCTTCCCCCCCCTTTTTCCATTGCCAACGCAAAGCCTTTAACGGCAGAAGCAAAGCCTTGACTTCTGGTGGTCTCTTGTATTCGGGTTTCTTTTTCTTTCTGTCCCCTTTCATTTTCTTTCTGTCCCCTTTCATTTTCGATCTTGCAGATTTTTCTCCAACTTTCGATTCGTTTTCATTCGATGATATGACTTTATCTTTCTTTTCACCAACATTTTGATTTACATTCAAATCTAAATCTAAAAGAAGTGATTTGATCGGTATGACCCACGGTTTACTTATATACATATTATACAAAATGAATAATTTTGGGAAGAAGCAAGGTTCCCGATTGGATATGGAATTCAGAATTCTACAATCCAAATTTTTTCTATCTAGAGCTTTTTCTATATCTGGAATCAAAATCTCATTTTTTACTCCATAATTATTGAGAAGAATATTCTTCGGTATATAAAAAGGTTTGTCTTCATGTGTGTTGTAATTGGAAAAAATCATTTTATTTGCTTCTAATGATGATTTATATCCATAGTCCCCCTTAGCCGTATATATATTATATATATACGATAAAAGATCATATTTATATATTTTCTTTTTTAAAGTCTTTTTTTGTACTAATTCTCTTAAGAAGTCCTGATTCGTTTTTTTTTTTTTTTTTTTTCTAAGGTGTTGATTGATTTTCTTTCTCTTTCTAAGGTGTTGATTGATTCTCTTTCTCTTTCTAAGGTGTCGCTTGATTTTCTTTCTCCATTTTTTTTTTGGTACTAATTTAGACCATCCAATCTCAGATAAATTATATTGATGATGACTCCTTAACCAATTTTTCCATTGATTCATTATAGAATCACCAGGGGTCTTATATCTTAATTCGGAATTGAATATTCCTTGTATTCCAACAAAATAATCCTTTATTTTCTTTTTAAGAAAAAGAGATGTTCCATGATATTGAAAATCGGATCTTAACTTATAGAAGTTAATAACCGGGGTTTGTGATAATCTGAAAAATACATATGCTTGTGACAAGAAAGTTACGTCACGAAATAGCTTTGAACTCGGATCAGTTACGGTTGAAAAAAGACGAAGCATTCTATTCTTTGTTTTACGAATTATTTCTCGATTTTCTTTATCCTCAATAATCCTTTTCATTGATTCAAGAAAAAACTTTACATTGATGCTAAGGGCATTAATAACATATTTAATAACATATAAAAAATTATCTATAAATAACCTTTCAATGAAAAGTTTTCTAAGACGACGTGATTTTCGTTTTAATCGCTCCTTTATTCTTTTTAATATTTTGAATATTTCCCAAATATTTGTTTGTAATTCTAATCTTTTACCATTAATATTTATACTTGGAATTCGAGATCTCTTTTTCTTATTTTTTTTCATTTTTTTTCTTTTTTCTTTTCGATTTCTCAATCTCTCCGTTATAGCATTTAATTCTATTTTTTTTATTTGTATCAATTTACTTCTCATCTGAATCAAAACGTGATCGGGAATGCGCCGTCTAGGCAATAGCCGAAGAGCTTTTTGATAGGTCAGAGGTTCTGAATCTTCTTCTTTTCTCTTCTTATATATATATATTTTTGTTTCTTTCTTTATAAAGAATGAAGTTGGATTTTTTTTTGAAAGTTCTTTTATTTTTTTTTTTATAAGTGGAATATTTTTGATGACCCATTTCATTCTTTCTTTTGAGACAGTTAGAAAGAATTTGATTCTTTCGTTTAATAAAACTAGAAACCGATTCCTTTTCAATTTTTTCATTTTTCTTAGTTGTTTCCAAATGGACCTAAACTGAGAAGGTTGCTTTCGGGGAGAACCAAAGGGCACTTCAGCTTCTTTTCCAAAAACTGTTAAAAAGCAATAACGCTCTTCTTGCACTTCTTTTTTCATTGCATCTTTATCTTTGTGCCAAGGCTTCAGACGAAAAGGAAATAGGATCTTTATTTGAAGACCGTCTGTTATCCAGTTTTCCGGAAATTCACCTTCTGCTTCTGGTATCGTTCCATCATGGGTACATATAATATACATTTCCTTATTCAAATCTTCAAAATCTTCCGACCATTCAGGAGGTTCAAATAAGAGCATACGAAGGACGTTTTTAGCTATTATCAATGAAGGGAATAGAATCCTTTTTCTAAAAAAAGATTGGATTAGTAATATCACACCTCTTATTGCTTGACCATAGTAAAGGGAATAGAGGTCCCAGGCTTCTGACCTTGCTAGAAGTGTTGCTTCATCGTCTTCTTCTATTTGAAACTCTTCTTTTTTTTTCCCTTCTTTTATCTTTTCTTTTGTAGAATCTGAAATTTCGAATTCTGCCTTTTTGTTTTTCCACATCCATTTATTAAAAATAAAAAAAAAGATTTTCGGTGGCTTGAGATTCGAATTGAAAATGAAATGGAAATAGGGGAATCTAGCTGTTCTGTCTATAAACAGTGGAGAGTGCGCCTGTAGTTGCAAGAACATTCTCCAGGTGACTGTTTTACGTCTTTGAGCACGCATGGATCCTCTGATTAGTTCTCGTCCAAAATCTGATCTTTTCCGATAACGTACCACATAATCTTCCTTTTTATCTTCCTCTTCCTCTTCTTTCTTCATTTTTTTTTTTTTAGTTTCTTTGCTATTTTGAGTCTTTTTCGTATTTTGAGTCTTTTTGGCATTATCAGTCTCTTTGGGATTATCAGTCTCTTTGATATTATCAGTCTCTGTATCCTTTAGATTCTCCTCAACATAAATCACTACGTATTTGCCCTCTCTCGTATGAATTTGAAAATGCTCTTCTTCCGGCGCTAGTTCCGACTCGTCTCTTAATCTGTATGACCATTTTGGGACTTTTTTACTGATTTCTTTTATTCCAACGGATCCTTTTCCATTTACAATTGTTTCATCCTTCGGATCAATTCTAACTGCATCGACTAAAACTTTCAAAATTCTCATCTGATCTTCCAATTTGAATGTTGATTTTTCATAAAATTGATTGATTAAGTTCAACAAAAAAAAACAAATTTCAGTTGGTAATGGTTTGATACTAAATAGATCTTCTTTTTGTTCAAATTTAGGATAATTAGGAGTGAGAAGTAGACCATGAATCTTATTTATCGAAATGTGATCTTTTACAGGAGTTTCTGGGAGTACAGGAGTTTCTGGGAGTGGGAGTACAGGAGTTTTTGGGAGTAAAAAACTTTCTTTGATTCGTCCGCGATATGGTCCTTTTAATAGTGGATCATATATTTCTGGTAAGTATATTTTTTGAATCCCATCATCTTGAATCTCATCATTACATAATCGAATCCTTTTTTCGAGTACATTCATAGCAATAAATCCCTTATCTAGAGCTTCGGCCCCTTTTAAGATTTTATTGCTTAGGTTGTTTTTTTTTTGTTCATTAGTCAAAATCCAATTATTATACAATTCATTGTGGGAAAGTTTTTCTGTTGTGAACCGGGATATCTTTTTTTTTATCATTTCCAAAAAGATTGACAAACTGGGTGGATATGTAAAAGGTATTCTTTCTTTCCCATCACTTTGACATGTATGAAAAAAGTATTGTGACATTTCATTTCTTACAGCATCTTCAAACCAATCATTTTCTATATATCGCAACGGACGATTCCACCGTTTAGTATCAAATAGCAGGGTTAGAAAAGCTTTTTTATTAAACTCGAAGAGATCCTTATCCTTTTTATCTTGAATTTTTTCTTCAAATAACTCTAATTTGATATTTTCCTCATCCCAACCTGGATAAGAAGTTTCAAAAGGTCTTCCGTTTTTGTGGAATTCATCTTTTCTGTTTTCTTTTCCATTTGTTCCAATTTCTTCCCTTTCATCCATCTTTCTTGAATCATCTCCTCTTTCCGAATAATTTTCTTCGAAAAATACCTCCTGTTCTTTTTCATCCATTTTAGAAGTTCTTTCTATTTCTTCATTTTTCTCTTTTTTCTCCTTACCCTCTAACTCCTCCTCATCCTCCAGCTCCAACCCAGCTTTCTTGATTGAGGGTTTTTTCAGTTCCTTACCAAATTTGTAAGTCAAAATGGGCGATGGTGCTTTTCCCAAGTGGTACAGGCTAATAACAAATAAACTAATGGTAAAGATGCGATGCATAGAATCTCTCCATTCTAACACAATGCGCCCTCTCAAAAATATACGTAAATTAAGTATACTTTTTTGAATACGAAGTTGAATAAACTTATTTGAATTTAGCCAATCTAATACCCATTCAATCCATTTTAGTAAGAAAATTTGACCAATTAACCAACCAAAAAAACTACTTATTATAAAAAATATCTTGTTGTTGCATCGAAACATATAAATGTTGACTAATCGGACTGAGATTGAACTTGGTAAAAGAAAATGGTTGAATAATTGAAAAATGAGATGATTCAGGAATACACATTGAATGCTAAGATTACGCATTGAATTTCTAGTTAATTCTGAATTCAAAAATTCTTTGTTCGTATTGTTCAAGACAAAATGAATTAAAAGATATGGTAGATACAGGACAGTTATTGTATGAGGTTTACCCAATGCTAGATGCAGAGGCGCATAATAGATCGATATCAACATTATGAGCTGTCCCATAATAAAACCTGTTGTTGCTGCTACTTTCTTCTCGGTTCCTTCTTCCATAACCCAAGCTCGGAAAAGGAAGAGATAAGAG